AATTATAGAATGGATTAATACACCTATGTCTAGATCTGGGATAAACGGAAATTTTATTGATAAAACCTTTTCAATTGTAGCCAATATCTTATTACGAATAATTCCGACAACTTCAGGAGAAAAAGAGGCATTCACTTATTACAGAGATGGTGCGATTTGATTATTTTATTTTTATTTTTTACCGCTCTCAGTCTTAAAAGAAAATAGAAAGACAACGGAAGAAAAAAAATTATTGAAAAAATCTACGCTTGTTGAAGGTGAAGTTTGTTAAAATAAATAAAGCAACCCCTTCGGTCGTGTATCCCCGATTAATGCAGCCTCAGATGCTTCAATTTTTGATTCTAGAGTATTGAGCGAAAGGTTACACCTATAGGTTAAGTTAACTCTACTTCACTAGTACCAATAGGAGGCATAGGGGAAGAAGCACTACTCCTAGGAATCAACGCACGAAAACTTTGTTAGAAATGATTCCCTTTACTTATCAGGATCGGGACTAACAAGAATGGTTGGGACAACAAACATCCATCTCGTTCGTATTTTGGATACCCGTATAACCATCGAAGACTGTTGAAGTGACTAATTCCTGCAAATTTTAGGGCGTTGAAGACAAAGAAATTGTTGGGGTCGCCCTTTTTTTAATCTAATATAATGCCAACATGCTTGATGTTAAGGAAAGATCTTTTACAAGAAGGTTGGCTAGAGATTTCTTGTAAAAACACCAGCCCCGCTCAGTTTATAATGAAAATCTTTCAATCTTTTTTGATTCCATGTCTTTTTTTCATTATGCACATAACATAAAGGAGGAGCCGTATGAGGTGAAAATCTCATGTACGGTTCTGGAACGGCGATTCTTTCAATTGAATGACGACCGTAACGGATGTCGGCTCAATCCGAAGGAAATTATGCGGAAGCTTTACAGAATTATTATGAAGCTATGCGACTGGAAATTGATCCTTATGATCGAAGTTATATACTCTATAACATAGGCCTTATCCATACAAGGAACGGAGAACATACAAAAGCTTTAGAATATTATTTTCGAGCACTAGAACGAAACCCGTTCTTACCACAAGCTTTTAATAATATGGCCGTTATCTGTCATTACGTGCGACTATCTCCACTATAGAAATAAAAAAGGGAAGAAATCCATTAATAAATACTAAAAAAAGGTAGGCTTTATACATATGTATCGTTCAAAACAACGATTTTTATCAGCTGTAGCAAGGAAATAAACTTCATAAAAGTTGAAATATTAATATGAAGAAATAGGTATGCCTAAATACTTTATTCTATGGATAAAGGATCTAATTGATAAAGGAAGCGCCGTAAAGATCAATTCGCGAGGTTTTGGTCCGATACAATAAGAACTGCTTACTTATGTCATGATATGAGATAAAAGTTAGGAATCAACTTATGTAATAAAGTTGATCCCCTAAGATATTGAGCGGCGGTGTAGCATCAGATCCCAAAGATAGTAAGTCTTTTCCTTCTTATGGGGGAAGGTCTTTTTCAAAGATTCTATATCAATTTATATATGAAATCGAGATAGTTACCTTTCAGAAAAGTTTAATGATAGTTAAAATACTTATGCTTTATTCTATTTTTCTGAGGGTGGGAAAAAAGATAAAACTGATTATTAACAAAATTTTTAGTTTGAAACTCATGTAATTAACCTCTTTCTTTTGGTTAACTCGAGAAAAAAAGGGATCGCGATATATCTATGATAAATCCCATTCAATTATATACGAGAGATTACATCAAAAGAATTTGACTGTTGAGCCGTATGAGATCGGAAACTCTCAAGTACGGTTCTAAGGGAAGGAATCCCCCTATTCCGACCGGGGAGAACAGGCCGTTCAGCAAGGAGATTCGGAAATTGCGGAGGCTTGGTTCGATCAAGCCGCCGAGTATTGGAAACAAGCTATAGCGCTTACTCCCGGTAATTATATTGAAGCACAGAATTGGTTGAAGATTACAAGGCGGTTTGAATAAGAACACTGTTATATTTATTTAGTTTACATTTCGAATTTTTTATATTTGTAAGTATTTATTGTCCCTATCGGTCAAATAACTAAAATGGATCGTTTTTCTGGGAAGAACCAATCAAAGAATTTCATTATATCCCTTCTAAAATCGTTCTATTTCGTCTAGTATTTCGTAGGAATAAACGATATACAGATCAATATATAAAGTCGAGACTCTTTTTCGTTTCCGCTTTTAAAATATTAAAACTAATAAATTAAAACTAATAAACAAATAACTAAACTAAATATAATAGAAATACGGAGATGTCTCTTAGTTTAGTAATTACTTCTCGCCAAATTTGGAATAGAGTGCGGAATATAGCCATATTAATATGTTATACGCATGGAAGACATGACATAAAGTATAAAGTAGTTCCGTTTAATAACGTATCATTGAGATATGAATACAATAGATTGGAAAAAAAATTGTTTTTGAGTCTATTCAAAGTCAAGAAAGGCGGGTTATAAAAAAAAAA